TATTATACGAGATTATACGAAAATGAATCCTTCCTAGGAGGGAACAAATATTTATCTTTTCGATGAGAGTTTGTACACAACATGGGAGAAACCTATCTTCTATTTATAATAATTGAAGAAAAGGTTCTATCATATCATATATAGTGAATTGATACTCCCGATTCCCACAAAATCATTTCTTTCGTTCAATAGTTACTCGTTATTAGTTAATAATCCTAGTGATTGGATCTATATGCGTATTCCGATAGGAAATGAAATAGTAAAATGATTTTTCGTCGAATGACTATTCATTTATTGTATTTTCAAATAGGGGGCAGGAAGGATCTATGGGAAAATGGTGGTTCAATTCAATGTTGTCTAACGAGGAGTTAGAACACAGGTGTGGGCTAGGTAAATCAATGGACAGTCTTGGTCGTCCTGTTGGAAATACCAGTGGAAGTGAAGATCCCATTCTAAATGATACGAATAAAAACAATCATAATCATGGTTGGCGCGAAAGTAATAGTTGCAGTAATGTTGATAATTTTTTCGGTGTCAGGGACATTTGGAGTTTCATCTCTGATGACACTTTTTTAGTTAGGGATAGTAATGGTAACAGTTATTCCGTATATTTTGATATTGAAAATCGGGTTTTTGAGATTGACAATGATAGTTCTTTTCTGAGTGAACTAGAAACTGCTTTTTCTAGTTATCTGAATAGCGGGTCTAAGAGTGACAATCGCTACTATGATCATTATATGTATGATACTACGTATAGTTGGAATAATCACATTAATAGTTGCATTGATAGTTATCTTCGTTCTGAAATCAGTATTGATAAGTACATTTCGAGTGGTAGCGACAATCACATTTACAGTTATATTTATAGTTACATTTGTAGTGGTGAAAGTGTAAGTGATAGTGACAGGGGGAGTTCTAGTATAAGAACTGGCGGTAATGGCAGTGATTTCAATATAAGAGGAAGATCTAATGATTTCGATGGAAATAAAAAATACAGACATTTATGGGTTCAATGCGAAAATTGTTATGGATTAAATTATAAGAAATTTTTTAGGTCAAAAATGAATATTTGTGAACAATGTGGATATCATTTGAAAATGGGTAGTTCAGATAGAATCGAACTTTCGGTTGATTCGGGCACTTGGGATCCTATGGACGAAGACATGGTCTCTATTGACCCCATTGAATTTCACTCGGAAGAGGAACCTTATAGAGATCGTATCAATTCGTATCAAAGAAAGACAGGTTTAACTGAGGCTGTTCAAACAGGCATAGGTCAACTAAATGGGATTCCCATAGCCATTGGGGTTATGGATTTTCAGTTCATGGGGGGTAGTATGGGATCCGTAGTAGGCGAGAAAATCACCCGGTTGATCGAATATGCTGCTAATAGATCTCTACCTGTTATTATGGTGTGTGCTTCTGGAGGAGCACGCATGCAAGAAGGAAGTTTGAGTTTGATGCAAATGGCTAAAATATCTTCCGCTTTATATGATTATCAATTCAATAAAAAGTTATTCTATGTATCAATCCTTACATCTCCTACAACCGGCGGAGTAACGGCCAGTTTTGGTATGTTGGGAGATATTATTATTGCTGAACCCAATGCCTACATTGCATTTGCGGGGAAAAGAGTAATTGAACAAACATTGAATAAGACAGTACCTGACGGTTCACAAGCAGCTGAGTATTTATTCCATAAGGGCTTATTTGATCCAATCGTACCACGTAATCCTTTAAAAGGTGTTCTGAGTGAATTATTTCAGCTACACGGTTTCTTTCCCTTGAATCAAAATTCAAGTAGAGCGCTAGGCTCAGTTATTTGTAGCGAACTTTAGTTCATCGGAATCAAAGTCAAAATAAGAAGAGTGGAGTTTTCTTTGGTAACATAAGTTCTATAGGAAGTTTCGGATAATTACTTTTTTTGATGCAGATTTTTTATCCTACCCCTATTCATGATTAGTAATCAGGAACCCCCTATCAGGAGGAAAAGAGTGAATTCTTCCTTCCGCGGAATGGAATTGGGAAAAAAAATAAAAAGAATTTCATGTTCCCTTCTTTCATATTAATATATATCATATTAATATATATAGAATAATTCAAATCTATAAGGGAAGTGTTGCATATTTTTATATCTCCCGAGGACCTACACTTTTGACTATGAATTCCTGTTGGATCGGATTCTAACAAATCCTTAGGAAACTCGTAAGAAACTCTTTATTAGAAGATAAGGGCGGTAGAACAAGAATAATAAAGCGGATTATCATCCATCTATTTCTTGTAGAAAGGTGAATAGATACACTTATTTAGCTCTACATTCCTTGCACTTATTATATACTTAATAATACTTATAATAGATATACTTATCATAAGATAAGATATCTTTATAACAGGTACAAATATTAAATCGAGGCACCCATTCTATGACAGATTTCAATTTACCCTCTATTTTTGTGCCTTTAGTGGGCTTAGTGTTTCCAGCAATTGCAATGGCTTCTTTATCTCTTCATGTTCAAAAAAACAAGATTGTTTAGACCTGATAGGACAAAATTTCATCAATTTATTTCAACACTTGGACTTGGATCATAATAGGGATATCCATTTAGTGGAATATGATACGACATGTGGCTCCCTCCGGGCACAAATAAAAAAGTGATTATACATGCGGATACATTATATATGGATAAATGCATGTATATGGGGGGATAGCTGTTTTAAAATGGATCAGAGCGGATATCTGAAATAGAAAGTTAACGTATCTATATTATGTAGATATACATAGTGGTGGTATTATACGAAGGGGATGTTATTATTTTATATCTAACCAATTCGATGAATTACTCCTAATAGTTCGCGTCATAATAGTGCTAGTTGATGAGAGTTACTTCGGGAGCAAAATAAAAAAAAGTAAAATCAAATTCATTTGGCTTATTCTCTTCTCTCAATTCCAATAGGATGCAACTGGATCTAGTATGAACTATCGATCAGAACGTATATGGATAGAACTTATAACGGGGTCTCGAAAAACCAGTAATTTCTGCTGGGCCTGTATCCTTTTTTTAGGTTCACTAGGATTCTTATTGGTTGGAACTTCCAGTTATCTTGGTAGGAATCTGATATCTTTATTCCCATCTCAGCAAATCATTTTTTTTCCCCAAGGAATCGTGATGTCTTTCTATGGGATCGCAGGTCTGTTCATTAGTTCCTATTTGTGGTGCACAATTTCGTGGAATGTAGGTAGCGGTTATGATCGATTCGATAGAAAAGAAGGAATAGTGTGTATTTTTCGTTGGGGATTTCCTGGAATAAATCGTCGCATCTTCCTTCGATTCCTTATGAGAGAGATTCAATCGATCAGAATGGAAGTTAAAGAGGGTCTTTATCCTCGACGTGTCCTTTATATGGAAATCAGAGGCCAGGGCGCCATTCCCTTGACCCGTACTGACGAAAATTTGACTCCACGAGAAATTGAACAAAAAGCTGCTGAATTGGCCTATTTCTTGCGCGTGCCAATTGAAGTATTTTGAAATGAAGGGAATGAATGCTTTCTCAGCATGAGGGAAGGGACCCAGGAACCCCCGTTTAAATATAACTGAAGCTTCTTCGGAACGTTCATTCGAGCAAAACAAAACATGTTAGATTCTATTTCCCCCGTTCCGTTGGTAATCCTTCTGTGGCCCATAGAATAAAGCAGGCGGACGTATACGGAACAACCATAATAAGAAGCAATTTTGATCGACCAAAACTCCTTTTTCTGCATATAGAACTCAATTCTACTAGTAACAAGTCTAATAAGTATGTATTCATCACACATATCAGAGCATTTCGGAATACATAATTTCTCTTTTTAGGGCCAATACTTTGGATTAATACATTAGATACAGATGTATCATATCTCGTTAATTATCTTTCTTTTGTCAATCGATGTTTCTTTTTTGATCCTTTCTTTAGCTCCTGGATAACCAAACGTTTAGATCTCTCATAACTATCCAATTTCTCTCTCGTTTTGTCACCTATTTCGGATTTCATCATTAATATTTTTCAGAAATATCCCCTCAATTATTCCCGGGTCGTGGGTAGCCAGTGAAAATTTCGAAAAAATAATTGAGGGGAGTTCTTTCGTCTCGAAATCAAAATAATATTCATTATTTCAAGCGGTTCTTTTGGGCATTCATCGAAAGAACAAATGAAGATAGAATTGGTTCGAATTTGACCAACTGAGATATCTGGGAAAAGTATTTGATTATTTCTTCATTCGAAACGGGCCCTTATTCTATTTCTATTTCTATATTCTTTCTAGATCCAAGGACTAAACAATTCAAAAAAAAAAGGAATAGATCCATAGGTTCCATACCTTGTTATAGAACTCATGCTTCATAGAAATATCGGATCAGATAGAGTCGGCGAATGAAGCGGGTTCATTAACAATTCACAGATGAAAAGTGTCAAAAAAGAAAGCATTGACTCCCCTCCCGTATCTTGCATCTATAGTCTTTTTGCCCTGGTGGATCTCTCTCTCATTTAATAAAAGTCTGGAACCTTGGGTTACTAATTGGTGGAATACCGGACAATCCGAAACTTTTTTGAATGATATTCAAGAAAAGAACGTTCTAGAAAGATTCGTAGAATTAGAACAACTATTCCTGTTGGATGAAATGATAAAAGAGTACCCGGAGACACAGATACAAAAGCTTCGTATAGGAATCCACAAAGAGACGATGCAATTGGTCAAAATGCACAACGAAGATCATATCCATATCATTTTGGATTTCTCGACAAATATAATCTGTTTTGCTATTCTAAGTGGTTATTCTATTCTGGGTAATGAAGAACTTGTCATTCTGAATTCTTGGGTTCAGGAATTCCTCTATAACTTAAGCGACACAATAAAGGCTTTTTCTATTCTTTTATTAACTGATTTATGTATCGGATTCCACTCACCCCGGGGGTGGGAACTAATGATTGGTTCGGTCTACAAAGAGTTTGGATTTGCTCATAACGATCAAATTATATCTGGTCTTGTTTCCACTTTTCCAGTCATTCTAGATACAATTTTGAAATATTGGATCTTCCATTATTTAAATCGTGTATCTCCTTCACTTGTAGTGATTTATCATTCAATGAATGAATGAAGAACTCATTTGATCTGCTGATATCAATCAAATCATGATGCTACTTCGTACATAAACAAACCGTTTTGAAGCTTACTCACTCTTTATACTTCTACCCGCCCAGGGGGTTCCTACTATACTTCAGTACAATTATTCCAGTACAATGGCAGAATCATGGATAGGGAACTATGCTAGCTACCTACCTAATTTATTGTAGAAATTTCCGGGATCAATTATTGGACCATGCAAAATAGAAATACCTTTTCCTGGGTAAAGAAAGAGATGACTCGATTCATTTCCGTATTGATCATGATATATGTAATAACTCGGACATCTATTTCAAATGCATATCCTATTTTTGCGCAGCAGGGTTATGAAAATCCACGAGAAGCAACCGGGCGTATTGTATGTGCCAATTGCCATTTAGCTAATAAGCCCGTGGATATTGAGGTTCCGCAAGCTGTGCTTCCTGATACTGTATTTGAAGCAGTTGTTAGAATCCCTTATGATATGCAACTGAAACAAGTTCTTGCTAATGGTAAAAAGGGGGCTTTGAATGTGGGGGCTGTCCTTATTTTACCCGAGGGATTCGAATTAGCTCCCCCCGATCGTATTTCTCCCGAGCTGAAAGAAAAGATGGGCAATCTGTCTTTTCAGAGCTATCGCCCCACTAAAAGAAATATTCTTGTAGTGGGTCCTGTTCCTGGTCAGAAATATAGTGAAATCGTCTTTCCCATTCTTTCTCCGGACCCTTCTACTAAGAAAGAGGTTCACTTCTTAAAATATCCCATATACGTAGGCGGGAACAGGGGAAGGGGTCAGATTTATCCCGACGGGAGCAAGAGTAACAATACAGTCTATAATGCTACAGCAGCAGGTATAGTAAGCAGAATAGTACGTAAAGAAAAAGGGGGATATGAAATAAGCATAGCCGATGCATCGGATGGACACCAAGTGGTTGATATTATACCTCCAGGACCAGAACTTCTTGTTTCAGAGGGTGAATCCATCAAGCTTGATCAGCCATTAACGAGTAATCCCAATGTGGGTGGATTTGGTCAGGGAGATGCAGAAATAGTACTTCAAGATCCATTACGTGTCCAAGGTTTGTTGTTCTTCTTGGCATCTGTTATCCTAGCACAAATCTTTTTGGTTCTCAAAAAGAAACAGTTTGAGAAGGTTCAATTGTCCGAAATGAATTTCTAGATCCACGGATTCATCAAGTTGGTAAAAAGGGCCGAATTATTGTTGATCAATGCAATTATGTATGATCCAAAAAAATATGGAAAGCCCCTTGTCTTGCTTTGTTTATACTGCTTTTCTGCGAGATGCCGGGAATTGCTTGTATCCCATTCCCAGTAATAGTATGTATATTGCGAAGAAGACTACTTGACCCTCCCCCCCTTTTTTTTTTTTTCAATCCAAATTGGAGCGGTGTGACGCTTCTTATTGCCGGATTGTAAATGCCATGGAATGCATCAATAGTTTTTTCTATCTAATAGAATCGAATTCTAATAGACAATAGGCGGCATAACATTAAGTAGGAAGAGAATATGCGGCAAGGGATAAATGAAAGAATGATTCTGGGAGGGATTACTTGTCTTCCTAATTTTCGACACAAGAAAAGGAATTTTCCGCCCTTTTCTTGTGTCGAAATAATAATGATTCTTGATCTTGTTCGTCAAAGATTACTGTTTTCTTTTCCAGGTCTATCGGAACCTCTTTCTTTAGATTCATAAGAAGTGGCGGACAAACAAAAAAGGGGGATGGCTTAGTAAACAAATAGAACTTCTTCAACGAACTTATAAAATTTCAAGTAAAAAAAAAAAAAAAAAATTTTAAGATGAGATAATAAATAAGGATTTGGATATGTGCAAAAATCCAAGATTTTCCCCTTTTTACTTGATGAAATTTTATTTTTATAGAATAGAGTAGAGTAAGGTTCAATTAAATTAGTATAGAAATGGTTTGCAGGATGTCTCATCTGTAGAAATCCTGTGTCATCCAAAAAATCAATTGATTCCTTTTTTCTTCTTGTTTCGGAAGGGGCCCTCATACTATGGCGGAACAGATACTATGAATCAATCAAGGGATTCCATTTTTCAAAAACATCATCAGAAACAAAGCATCCTTTTATCATTTCTATGAATCTAATATTATGATTATGTTGACTGGATGAATTTCCAACTTTTTTTATGTTATGGAATAGATCAAACAAAGCCTTACCCGAAGAGTAAGAACTCAATAGGACCTTACCCCCCGAATCAGACTAAAGAGGGGTAAGGTCCTATTGAGTTCTTACTTTTTCATGTCTACAATCCGGCTCATCCGATTACTATAGGGATGATCCCAATCCGGAATATGAGCCGTAAAAGAAAATACCTATTGA